ATTTTCATGCAAATATGGAGCAAGAAAACTCTATGAAAAGCTGGTGGTTCAATTCGATGTTATTTAAGAAGGAGTTCGAACCCGGATGTAGGCTAAGTAAATCAGCGGGCAGTCTTGGTCCTATTGAAAATGCCGGCGAAAGTAAAGATCTGAAGATAAATGATACGGATAAAAACATTCAGAGTTGGAGTGGTCATGACAATTATAGTAATGTTGATCTTTTTTTTGGCGTCAAGGACATTCGGAATTTTATCTCTGATGATACTTTTTTAGTTAAAGATAGTAACGGGGACAGTTATTCTATATATTTTGATATTGAAAATCATATTTTTGAGATTGATAATGATCATCCTTGTAGTGAACTAGAAAGTTCTTTTTATCGGAATTCTAGTTATCTGAATAATGGATCTAAGAGTAAGAATCCCGACCACGATCATTACATGGATGATACTCAGTATACTTGGAATAATCACATAAATAGTTGCATTGATAGTTATCTTCAGTCTCAAATCTGTATTGATAGTTACATTGTAAGTGGTAGTGACAATTCCAGTAACAATTACATTTCTAGTTCCATTTGTGGTAAAAGTGGAAATAGTAGTAAAAAAGCCGGAAGGAGTATACGACAAAGTTCTACAAATCTGGATGTAACTCAAAAATACAAGCATTTGTGGGTTCAATGCGAAAATTGTTATGGATTAAATTATAAGAAATTTTTTAAATCAAAAATGAATCTTTGTGAACAATGTGGATATCATTTGAAAATGAGTAGTTCTGATAGAATCGAACTTTCGATCGATCGGGGTACTTGGGAACCTATGGATGAAGACATGGTTTCTCTGGATCCCATTCAATTTCATTCGGAGGAGGAGCCTTATAAAAATCGTATCGATTCTTATCAAAGAAAGACAGGATTAACCGAGGCTGTTCAAACAGGCATAGGGCAATTAAACGGTATTTCCGTAGCAATAGGGGTTATGGATTTTCAGTTTATGGGGGGTAGTATGGGATCCGTAGTCGGGGAGAAAATTACCCGTTTGATTGAATATGCTACTAAAGAATTTCTACCTCTTATTATAGTGTGTGCTTCCGGAGGGGCACGTATGCAAGAAGGAAGTTTGAGCTTGATGCAAATGGCTAAAATATCTTCTGCTTTATATGATTATCAATCAAATAAAAAGTTATTCTATGTACCAATCCTTACATCTCCTACTACTGGTGGGGTGACAGCCAGTTTTGGTATGTTGGGGGATATCATTATTGCTGAACCCAATGCCTACATTGCCTTTGCGGGTAAAAGAGTAATTGAACAAACATTGAATAAAACAGTACCCGAAGGTTCACAAGCGTCTGAGTATTTATTCCAGAAGGGTTTATTCGATCTAATCGTACCACGTAATCCTTTAAAAGGCGTTCTGAGTGAGTTATTTCAACTCCACACTTTCTTTCCTTTGAATCAAAATTAGAACATTAAGTCCATTATTTTGAGCAAACAAGTAATTCGTTTATCGGAATACAAGTGAAATTGAGACGAATGGGTTTTCTTTGTTGACATAAGATCTAATTGGATAACGAATCAAAAGTCACATAAAATCGGAAATCTGATCCTTTTTCTATATTCCTGATTATTGATCAAGAAGTCTCTATTAACAAGATAAAAGATGAAATTCTTTTTTTCGTGAAATTAGGCAAATAAAAAAATCTTCTTCTCGTCATATATAATGAAATTAAAATCTAGAAAATATAGTATAGAATTTTTTATCTTTCTATAGCGTACGATAATCCTATTTTGACTAAGAATCCCTGCTGGATGGGATTCTAACAAACCCTTGAATCAATATAAATAGAATCTAATTCATTAAAAAAAACTTTTTGCTTAGTGAATGAAATTTGAAGACAAGAGCAAAAAATGAAGAAAATAATATCTCATCCATATCCTCTCAAATTTTTCATGTAGAAAGATGAAAAACTACATTATATACTCACTTAGACTTAGATAGTAGATACTTATATTATTTTTAATTAATTCTTAATAGATATAGATATAGATATTAATAAAAATTTTAAGTAGTAATAATTTATAATTATCAAATTATAATCAAGTCAAATTATTATTATTATAAATATAATATAAATAAATATAAATACTATATAAATATAAATACTATACTATATTATATATATAAGTAAGATAAGATATAAGTATAATAAATAATAAATAAATTAAATATATATAAGATATAAGTAAGATTATTATTATTATATAATATATATTTTATAATAATAATAAGATAAGATATCTTTATATTATAAATAATATAATATTATAAATATAAAATAAAATCTAAATAATAATAACAGGTACAAATAGTAAATCGAGGTGCCCATTCTATGACAACTCTTAATTTTCCCTCTGTTTTGGTCCCTTTAGTAGGTCTAGTATTTCCGGCAATCGCAATGGCTTCTTTATTTCTTCATGTTCAAAAAAACAAGATTGTTTAGAGCCGAGGGCGCAAAATATTATCTTTTTTTTTTCAAAACTGACGCTTGTATCATAACACAGATATCCATTTAGCTAAATATGGTATAAGAGGCTTCCGTCGAAATCTCCCCAAAATGCTATTAGCTAGTTTCAAATAGACCCGAATCGGCGAATAGCTGAACTGTAAAGTTGGTCTATCTATATACATGTGGCTATCTTTAGTGAGTCATACGAAGGGTGTGTTATTAGTTTAGATCTAACCAATTTAATGAATTACTCCTAAAGGTTCACATCAAACTAGTGCTAGTTGATGCGAGTTACTTCGGAAATAAACGGCAAATTCATTTGGGGTATTCTCTCAATTCCAAAAAAAGCAACCGGATCAAGTATGAGTTGTCGATCAGAACATATATGGATAGAACCTATAACGGGGGCTCGAAAAACAAGTAATTTCTGCTGGGCTTTTATCCTTTTTTTAGGTTCATTAGGATTCTTGTTGGTTGGAACCTCGAGTTATCTTGGTAGAAATTTGATATCTTTATTTCCGTCTCAGCAAATAGTTTTTTTTCCACAAGGGATTGTGATGTCTTTCTATGGGATCGCGGGTCTTTTTATTAGCTCCTATTTGTGGTGCACAATTTCGTGGAATGTAGGTAGTGGTTATGATCGATTTGATAGAAAAGACGGAATAGTGTGTATCTTTCGTTGGGGATTCCCTGGAAAAAATCGTCGGGTCTTTCTCCGATTTCTTATAAAAGATATTCAGTCCGTCAGAATAGAAGTTAAAGAGGGTATTTATGCTCGTCGTGTCCTTTATATGGATATCAGAGGCCAGGGAGCCATTCCATTGACTCGTACTGATGAGAATTTTACTCCACGGGAAATGGAACAAAAAGCTGCTGAATTGGCTTATTTCTTGCGTGTACCTATTGAAGTATTTTAAGAAATCAGCTGAGAAATTAATGCTTTCTCGCGGGAGGGCAAAAAAGCAAGAATCCTCTTTTTCTATAACATAACTTAATTCAGGTTTCTTCAGAACATTCATTCGAGTCAAAGCAGACATATATGGAACAAGTATAAAAAAACCTTTTTGGGGGATCTTTTATATGTATCGAAATATACACATACACGACTCAATTATATATTAAAAAAAAAATAAGAAAAAAAGAAAATCTCATAATCAACCATTTCGAAATAAGGAAATTCCCCCTTTTTAGTTGTTGGAATTGAAACTTTAGATTCAGATAGATCATATCTTGTAATTTTTTTGAAGCTTCTTTTTAGACTTTTTGTGCTCCTTAATGACGAAAAATTTGGATCTCTTATAATGTAGCCAATTTTTTTATGTCGTTTTTTGTCACTCATTTTTCACAATATTTTTCAGAAAATTACCTCAATTATTCTATCGATGACTACTCATAGTCAATTAAATTTTTTCGAAATATTAGAGGTTTTTTTTATATAATGATAGAAAAGGAGAATGATAGAAAAGGAGTTCTTTTGTCTCAAAATCTGAATACTATTCATATTCATTATTTAAAGTGGTTTTTCCGGGCGTTCATCGAAAAGAGATATATGCTTCGAATTTGACTGATTGAGATATAGGGAAACAATTTTTATTATATTATTTATTCATATTATTCATATCATATATATTCATTCGAATTTTTCATCTTTTTCCGTATTCTTTTCTAGATTCAAGGCCTAACCACGAAATCACAAATAAAAAAGAGTGAATAGATTCATAGGTTTGATAACTTGTAATAGATAATAGAACTGATGCGTGAGAGAAATATTAGATTACATAGAGTCGACGAATGAGATGGGTTCATTAACAATTCACAGATGAAAAAATGGCAAAAAAGAAAGCATTCACTCCTCTTTTATATCTTGCATCTATAGTATTTTTGCCCTGGTGGATTTCTCTCTCCTTTCAAAAAAGTCTGGAATCCTGGGTTACTAATTGGTGGAACACTAGGCAATCCGAAACTTTTTTGAATGATCTTGAAGAAAAGAGTATTCTAGAAAAATTCATAGAATTAGAGGAACTCCTCTTCTTAGAGGAAATGATCAAGGAATACTCGGAGACACATCTACAAAACCTTCGTATAGGAATTCACAAAGAAACAATCCAATTAATCAAGATACACAACGAGGGTCGTATTCATACGATTTTGCACTTCTCGACAAATATAATATGTTTCATTATTCTAAGTGGTTATTCTATTTTGGGTAATAAAGAACTCGTTATTCTTAACTCTTGGGCTCAAGAATTCCTATATAACTTAAGTGACACAATAAAAGCTTTTTCTCTTCTTTTATTAACTGATTTATGTATCGGATTTCATTCGCCCCATGGTTGGGAACTGATGATTGGCTTTGTCTACAAGGATTTTGGATTTGTTCATAATGATCAAATTATATCTGGCCTTGTTTCCACTTTTCCAGTCATTCTAGATACAATTTTAAAATATTGGATTTTCCGTTATTTAAATCGCGTATCTCCGTCACTTGTAGTGATTTATCATTCAATGAATGACTGAAAAATTATCTACCTAATCCAATTATAATGTTTCTTACTTTGCAGTTGTACATAAGCAAAGCATTGAAAATCGCTTTCTATTTCTACCCATCCGGAGATTCATCCTATATTCCTATATATTAATCGAGTCAAAACAAATTATTCCAGTAAATAACAGAATCGTGGATAGGAAACTCCATTAGTGACCTACCCAAATTTATTGTATAAATATATTTTCGGGATCAATGGTTGGACCATGCAAACTAGAAATACTTTTTCTTGGATAAAGGAACAAATTACTCGATCTATTTCCATATCGCTCATGATATATATCATCACTCGTACATCCATTTCAAATGCATATCCCATTTTTGCACAGCAGGGTTATGAAAATCCACGAGAAGCGACTGGACGTATTGTATGCGCCAATTGCCATTTAGCTAATAAACCGGTGGATATTGAGGTTCCGCAAGCCGTACTTCCCGATACTGTATTTGAAGCAGTTGTTCGAATTCCTTATGATATGCAAGTGAAACAAGTTCTTGCTAATGGTAAAAAAGGAGCCCTGAATGTGGGGGCTGTTCTTATTTTACCAGAGGGTTTTGAATTAGCCCCTCCCGATCGTATTTCCCCCGAGATAAAAGAAAAGATGGGCAATCTGTCTTTTCAGAGCTATCGCCCCAATCAAAAAAATATTCTTGTCATAGGCCCTGTTCCTGGTCAGAAATATAGTGAAATCACCTTTCCTATTCTTTCCCCCGACCCCGCTACTAAGAAAGACACTCACTTCTTAAAATATCCTATATACGTAGGCGGAAACAGGGGAAGGGGCCAAATTTATCCTGACGGGAGCAAGAGTAACAATACAGTTTATAATGCTACAGCATCAGGTATAGTAAGCAAAATCCTACGAAAAGAAAAGGGGGGATACGAAATAACCATAGCGGATGCATCGGATGGACGTCAAGTTGTTGATATTATCCCTCCGGGGCCAGAGCTTCTTGTTTCAGAAGGCGAATCTATCAAATTGGATCAACCGTTGACAAGTAATCCTAATGTGGGCGGATTTGGTCAGGGAGATGCAGAAATAGTACTTCAAGATCCATTACGTGTACAAGGCCTTTTGTTCTTCTTCGCATCTGTTATTTTGGCACAAATATTTTTGGTTCTTAAAAAGAAACAGTTCGAGAAGGTTCAATTGTCCGAAATGAATTTCTAGACTCGCGGATTTATCGACATCAAGTTTATAAAAAGAACCAAATTCCTTTTAGTAATTATGATATGATTATCTATGATAAAAAATGAAATTATAAAAAGCCCTTTTGTTTGTTTATACTCTTTTTCTCCGAGATGCCGGGAATTCCTTGTACCAAATTCCTAGCCATGATTGTGAAGAAGACTTTTTGACTTGACCCCCCTTTTTTTTATCAAAAATGGGGTGATGTTATTATGTTGCTATTGTGTCAGATTGAAATGTCATAAAATGCATTTGATTCTAATATATTTCACTTCGGCTAGATCCTATCAAAAAGTAAACGCGAAATAGAACGGATAAATATAAATGAAGGGAACAAATATTTCTGGGAGGGGTTATTCGTCTTCCTAGTCTTCGACACAAGAAAGGGCGTGAAAATCCTTTTCTTGTGTCGAAATAATAATGATTCTTTATACTGTTCGTCAAACATTTCTAGTGTTAGTTTCGGTTTTTTACAGACGTATCAGAACGTTTTTAGAGTTATTACGTATACTATAAAAAGCGGTGGACAAACAAAAGAGGAGGGGAAAATTTGTTGAGTAAATAGAACTTCTTCGATGAACTTATAAAAAAAATCTTATAATTATTAAGAACTCAACGGGACCTTCTCCCTTAAATCAGACAAGAAGGGAATCCGTTGAGTTCTTACGCTTTCATGTCTACAACTCAATTCATCTGATTACTACAGAGATGAACCCAATCCGGAATATGAACCATAAAAGAAAACGCCTACTAAACCGATCACAAGAATACCAGCTACAGTACCTATTATCCAAAGAGGAATTCTTCCAGTAGTATCGGCCATTTACGCCACTTCCCTCCACATTTCATCAAGTGGTCATGCTAGAGACATAAACAGTCATGGATAATTATGAGATGAGATCCTTCCGAATGGGCTAAGAGAGAGAATTATTCTATTATTTTAGTTCTCTCTCGTTTTCTTAATTGAAGAAATAATTGGAAAATAAAACAGCAAGTACAAAAATGAGTAATAACCCCCAGTAGAGGCTGGTACGATTCAATTCAACATTTTGTTCGTTTGGGTTTGATTGTGTCGTAGCTCTATAATTCGGATTAGGTTTATCGTTGTATGAACTGCATTGCTGATATTGACCCCAAAAAAGAAACGGTAGGTACAGCTAGGCCGTGAACAGCCAACCATCGCACTGTAAAAATTGGATAGGTTCGATCTATGGTCATTGAGGCCTCCTAAAAAGATCTACTAAATTCATCGAGTTGTTC